TGATGGAAAAGAAAGAATATTTTTTACGTATCCACCTAATTTGTCTACTTTTATTAAAATGATGGAAAAAAAAATAGACCTTTTCACAACAGAAAAAAACTTCTATGATAAATTCTATCATTATTGGAACTCTAGAAATGAAGAAAAAAAAAAAAAACTAAGAAATGAATTTTTAAACAGGGCCGAAATTTTAGATAAGGAATTTTTGCCTCTGGATATAGTCGAAAAACGAATTAGATTGTGTAATGAGGAGACTCAAACAAAAAACTTACCTAAAATATACGATCCTTTCTTGAATGGACCCTGTCGTGGACGAATCCAAAATTGTTTGTTATCCTCAATCAAAACGGAAACTTCTAAAAAAAAGAATATTTGTATAAATAAGATTCATGCTCTCCTTATTAATAGTAAAAAAAATCATCCAGAATTTGAACAGAAAATAGATACATTTGATAAAAAATCATTATTAATTGAATTTTTTTTTTTTTTTTATTTAATCCAAAAATTCTCGGATAAATCAGTATCAAGCCTTAATTTTGAAGGACTTGTTCTCTTTCCGGAATATGAACAAGTGAAAGTGAATTCCGAAAAAAATAAAATAAAATTATTGTTCGACGCAATTAGAACTGATCTGAACGAGAAAATAATTGTAAAAAAAAAATGTAGTGGAATCAAAGAAATGAGGAAAGAAGTTCCTCGATGGTCATACAAATTAATTGACGAATTAGAACAACTGGAAGTAAAAAATGAGGAATATAAATATGGAATTCGTTCCCGAAAAGCCAAACGTGTCGTTATTTTTACTTTTACTAATAAAAAAAAAAATAACGACACTTATAGATATACTAGAGATACTAATAATACTGATAAAAACGGGGAATTGGCTTTAATACGTTATGCACAACAACCTGATTTTCGACGAAACATAATCAAAGGATCTATACGTGCTCAAAGGCGTAAAACAATTACTTGGAAACTCTTTCAAAAAAGTCTGCATTCGCCCCCTTTTTTGGAAAAAATTGAAAAACCCTCGTTCTTTTCTTTTTTAAAAAATTTGGAGCCAATGAGACAAATAAATTTTATGTTCAAAAATTGGATGCGTACAAAAGCAGAATCCCTAAATTCAGATTATACGGAGGAAAATAAAAAAGAAAGTGAGGGGGGGGTCGAAAAAAAAAAAAAAGAAAAAGAGGAAAAAAGACGTATAGAAATAGGAGAGGCCTGGGATAGCATTATATTTGCTCAAGTAATAAGAGGTTATTTATTAATAACCCAATCAATTCTTAGAAAATATATTATATTGCCTTCATTGATAATAACTAAAAATATTGTTCGTATGCTATTATTTCAATTTCCCGAATGGTCAGAAGATTTTAGGGATTGGAAGAAAGAAATGTATATTAAATGCACCTATAATGGCGTTCAATTATCCGAAACAGAATTTCCAAAAAAGTGGCTAATAGATGGTATTCAGATAAAAATCATATTTCCTTTTCGTCTGAAGCCTTGGCACAGATCTAAGCTACGATCCACTGAAAAGGATCCAATGACAAAAAAAAAAGAGGAAAAAAAAAAAAGGGACTTTTGCTTTTTAACAATTTTGGGAATGGAAGTGGAATTCCCCTTTTCTAGTTTTCCCCGAAATAAATTTTATTTTTTTCATCCCATTTTTAAAAAACTCAACAAAAAAATAAAAAAATGGAAAAATAATTTTTTTATCGTTCTCAATATTTTAAATCAGAGAACAAAATTGTTTCTAAATTTCTTAAAAGAAAGAGCAAAGTGGATCATAAAAAGGATTCTATTTCTAAACGAAAAAATAAAACAACTCCCGACTTTATTTCTACTTAGATTCAAAAAGATATATGGATTGAGTGAAAGCCAAAAAGATTCAACAATAAGTAAGAAAATTCCAATGATTTACGAATCACCCATTCGAATTCAATCTGTTAATTGGACAACTTGTTCATTGAAAAAAAAAAAAATCAAAGATCTGAATGCTGAAAGAAAGACAATCATAAAGAAAATACAAAAAATGACAAAAGAAAAAGGGGTTTTTTCTTCAGAGATAAATATTAGTTCGAACAAAAAAAGTGATTATGCTAAAAGATTCGAATTAAAAAAAAGAAATCCTCTATTAGCCCGTAAATCACAGCATTATTTTTTGAAATCTCTCATGGAAAGGGTATACCTAAATATCTTTCTATGTATCATTTATATTCCTAGGATCGATGTACAATTGTTTCTTGAATCAAGAACAAGAAACAGAAGTCAAAAAAAACCCATTTACAATAATGAAACAAAAGAAGACAGAACGGATAAAACTAATCAAAGTCTAATTCACTTTATTTCGCTTCTAAAAAAATATAATATTAGGAATAAGAATTCACAGAATTCTTGTGACGTATCCTCGTTGTCACAGGCATATGTATTTTTAAAATTATCAGAAACCCAAGTTATTAACATATATAAGTTAAGATCTGCTTTTGAAGATAATGGAAAATCCTGTTTTCTTAAAAATGAAATTCGGGATTTTTTTTTTGGAATAAAAAGAATATTTGATTCTAAATTAAGACAAAAGAAACCTCGCAATTCTGTAACGAATCAATGGAAAAATTGGTTGTTAAAGGGTCATTATCAATATGATTTATCTCAGAGGAGATGGTCTAGATTAGTGGCACAAAAATGGAGAAATAGAATCCATGAGCGTCGTGTCTCTCAAAAAAAAGATTTTAAAAAGCGTGATTCATATGAGAAAACCCGATTAATTCTTTACAAAAATAAACAATTAGACTCATTAAAAACAAAACAATATGAATATGATCTTTTTTCATATAAATCTATTAATTATGCAGATAAGAAGCACTCATATATTTATGGATCACCATTCCAAGCAAAAAAAAATCAAGCAATTTCTTATAATTACAACACACGTAAACAAAAGATATTTGATCTAACGAGTGATATCTCTATCAAGAATTATATCGCAGAAGATGCTATTATAGATATGGAAAAAAATCTGGATAGAAAATATTTTGATTGGATGGGAATGAATGAAGAAATATTAAATCGTTCCATATCGAATCGGGAATTTTTGTTCCTTTCCAAATTTTTGATATTTTTTAATGCATATATGAGTAACCCGTGGATCATACCAATCCAATTACTTTTTTTCGATATTAATATAAATAAAATAAATCAAAATGTTAGTGAAAATAAAAATATCACTGTAAGGAAAAAAATAATAGATATTTTTAGATCATCAAAAAAAAAAAAAAAATTAGAATTCGAGTTAGGAACTCGAAATCAAGCAAAAGCGGAATACACGGGTCGAGTGGATTTTCAATCACCTCTCTCAACCCAAGAAAAAGATATTGAAGAAGATTATACAGGACTGGACAGGAAAGAGGATATAAACAAACCACAATACAATAGCAAGATAGAGGAAGAACTAAATTTCTTATTAAAAAGGTTTCTTATTTTTCAATTGAATTGGAAGGGTTCCTTAAATCAAAGAGTAATAAATAATATAAAAATATATTGTCTCCTGATTAGATTGAAAAATATAAAAGAGATTGCTATAACCTCTATTCAAAGAGGAGAACTAAGTCTAGATATTATGATGATTCATAATCAGAAGGATTTGACTCTTACAGAATTGACGAAAAATCAAAAATTGATCAACGAAGGAATATTGATTATCGAACCAGTTCGTCTGTCTAGAGAAAACGATGAACAATTTTTTATGTATCAAACCATAGGCCTCTCGTTGATTCATAAGAGTAAGCGTCAAATTAATCAAAGATATCCGGAAAAAAGCCACGTTGATAAGAAGAAATTATATAAATCCACTACAAGAACAAGAGATCAAAAAATAACAGAAAATAAAAAAACAAATCATTATGATTTGTTTGTTCCAGAATTTTTATTTTCCGCTAGGCGTCGTAGAGAATTCAGAATTCTAATGTCTTTCAATTCTAAGAATAGAGATAGTGTACATAGAAAGACAACATTTTACAATAAGAATAAAGGAACTAATTGCTGTAAAGTTTTGGCTGAAAATAAGGATATTGATAGAGAAAAAAAAAAACAAATGAATTTCTATTTTTTTCTTTGGCCAAATTTTCGATTAGAGGATTTAGCTTGCATGAATCGCTATTGGTTTGATACCTATAATGGAAGCCGTTTCAGTATAGTAAGAATACATATGTATCCGTGATTGAGAATTCGTTAATCTAGATTTCTTTCTTCTATTTAGCGTAATATATTCGGTATGCGGATATAAATGGATACACACATAGATGCGCACACACATTTTGTTAACTTCTATTCTGTATTCTGAGTCCTTGATACTAATTCAATGATGTATCCATTCGATACAAAAATGAATCAACAAAATGTCTTATATAGATTTTTTAAGTCTAGCATTTTTTTTGGAATGCATAAATATAGTATTCTATGATTTGAAAAAAAAAAATCGGGAAATCTGACGGAATTTAATATTATTGTATATACAATATAAAAAATTGAAAATTAGTGTCATCACTATTACTGATTAAAAAAAGATATCTATAAAATAAGTAAAGGGAAAAGAAAGCTTTCAACGTATGGTAAAAAATTTAATTCTACCGAGTTTTTCACAAGAAAAAAAAGAAGAAAACCCCGGATCGGTTGAATTTCAAGTGTTCAATTTCACTAATAAGATACGAAGACTTACTTCACATTTGGAATTGCACCGAAAAGACTATTTATCTCAACGAGGTTTACGTAAAATTCTGGGAAAACGACAACGGCTACTGTCTTATTTGTCAAAGAAAAATGGAATACGTTACAACAAATTAATAAATCAGTTGGATATTCGGGAGTCACAAATTCGTTAATTTGAAGAGTCATTTTAAATTATTCGATTTATTAGGTCTTGAATTTTGATGAATTTTTTTTTTTCTTTTGTTTTACGCAATTCATGGAATGAATAAATCGAGGAAAAACCTATGAATGTCCCAGCTACAAGAAAAGACCTCATGATAGTGAATATGGGCCCTCACCACCCATCAATGCATGGTGTTCTTCGACTTATTGTTACTCTGGATGGTGAGGATGTTATTGATTGTGAACCAATATTGGGTTATTTACACAGAGGGATGGAAAAAATTGCGGAAAACCGAACAATTATACAATATCTGCCTTATGTAACACGTTGGGATTATTTAGCCACTATGTTTACAGAAGCAATAACCGTAAACGGACCGGAACAGTTGGGAAATATTCAAGTACCTAAAAGAGCCAGCTATATTCGAGTAATTATGTTGGAATTGAGTCGTATAGCTTCTCACCTATTATGGCTGGGACCTTTTATGGCAGATATTGGTGCACAAACCCCTTTCTTCTATATTTTCAGAGAAAGAGAATTAATATATGATCTATTCGAAGCTGCGACAGGTATGAGAATGATGCATAATTTTTTCCGTATCGGGGGAGTAGCGGCTGATCTACCTCATGGTTGGATAGATAAATGTTTGGATTTTTGCGATTATTTTTTAACAGGGGTTGTTGAATATCAAAAACTTATTACGAGAAATCCTATTTTTTTAGAACGGGTTGAGGGAATAGGCATTGTTGGTGGAAAGGAAGTAATAAATTGGGGTTTATCAGGACCGATGCTTCGGGCTTCCGGAATACAATGGGATCTCCGTAAAGTTGATAATTATGAGTGTTACGGGGAATTTGATTGGGAAGTTCAATGGCAAAAAGAAGGAGATTCATTAGCTCGTTATTTAGTTCGAATTGGCGAAATGGTGGAATCCATAAAAATAATTCAACAGGCTTTGGAAGGAATTTATGGAGGTCCATATGAAAATTTAGAAATCCGTTACTTTGATAGGGAACCAGAATGGAATGATTTTGAATATCGATTCATTAGTAAAAAACCGTCTCCAACTTTTGAATTGCCGAAACAAGAACTTTATGTACGAGTTGAAGCCCCAAAAGGAGAATTAGGAATTTTTCTAATAGGGGATCAGAATGGTTTTCCTTGGAGATGGAAAATTCGTCCACCTGGGTTTATCAATTTGCAAATTCTTTCTCAATTAGTTAAAAGAATGAAATTGGCTGATATTATGACAATACTAGGTAGCATAGATATCATTATGGGAGAAGTTGATCGTTGAAATGATAATTGATACAACAGAAATACAAGATATCAATTCTTTTTTCAGATTGGAATCTTTAAAAGAGGTATATGGAATTTTATGGGTACTTGCCCCTATCTTTACTCTTGTATTGGGAATCACCATAAGTGTACTATCAATTGTATGGTTAGAAAGAGAAATATCCGCAGGTATACAACAGCGGATTGGACCTGAATACGCTGGTCCTTTGGGAGTTCTTCAAGCTCTAGCAGATGGAACAAAACTACTTTTCAAAGAAAATCTTATTCCATCTAGGGGAGATATTCGTTTATTCAGTATCGGACCATCCATATCAGTCATATCAATTATAATAAGCTATTCAGTAATTCCTTTTGGATATAACTTTGTTTTATCTGATCTCAATATCGGTGTTTTTTTATGGATTGCTATTTCGAGTATTGCTCCCATTGGACTTCTTATGTCAGGATATGGATCAAATAATAAATATTCCTTTTTGGGTGGTCTACGAGCTACTGCTCAATCGATTAGTTATGAAATACCATTAACTCTATGTGTGTTATCAATATCTCTACGTGCGATTCGTTGATACAAAAACTTTTCGATGCTATTGCTTATACGCCTTTCTTTGTAGGACACTTTATAGGAAAGGGGTAGAATAAATTAATTATTATTCTCAATTCGTATTGAAGAAAAAAATAAGATAGTTATATGAGTGAAATAAAACAGCTTCTATTGAATACAATTTATGAATACTATATTACCTTACCTGATTCTCTCTATGGTATAGTTTCTATATGGTTATAGTATGATGATTTTAAATTGCAGTCAAAATATTGAGTCTCATTTTCTATGTATAAGAATTTAGTGAAAAAAAAAAAATTAGAAGCAGAAGAGTCTGATTACCCCAGGATTGGTTGATTATAAATCTTGTCTTGAAGCGGGTTCGGGTTCAAAAGACCAACTTTATTGCGTTTTTGCTACCGTTTGGATGAATTATCATACATGTATTAAATAAATAAGGGAGGCTCATAAAAGATTAAGTGGACGGTTAGAACCACCAAGATACACAAAGGATTAGTAACGCGGATTATGTAAATTTTCAAAAAGAGCATTTCCACATAATAGAAAAAGAATACTAATTGGGGCTTTAAGTTGGTAGAAAAATAAAGGCAGTACTCCCCAAAATTCCGGTCCAGAGTAGGCTCCTATCCACTGATTAAATAAATAACTATCGGGAACGAAAAAATCCTTTAATTTTTTTTTTTCAAGTCCCTTTTTGATTTTATTTGCACAAAAAAAGACGAATAGGAACGAAAAAAAAGAAAAAAGCGACTGACCTCTTTTTTTTTATCTTTTTTTTATCCATATGGATTTTTAATCCATATTTATGGAGATAGAATTTATGTCATATCATAATTTAGAAACTAATATGTAATTCTTTTTTCGTAATCAAAAACGACGGGGGAGGTTTATTGAAAATTCTAAAAGATTATTTTATTGAAGAATAAAGTTATTACTTAAAAAATTATATATATATATTTTTAGGGATAAGATAAATTCCGAAGTGCCTTTTGTATGTATCTTTTATAAAAAATGCATTTTTTTATCTTTATTATAAAAATTCTAAATTAGAACAGACAGAATTCAATTGGTCTAATTCAGAACCGTCCGATAAATTGGAATCTTATCCATCTTAGGAATATAGCAAAAGACAAACAATCGGCCTGGTCCTTATATTTATTTAAGACTTTCGAGGAGCCGTATGAGGTGAAAATCTCATGTACGGTTCTGTAATAGCGATGGGACAGTAATGTTATCACCGACTAAGATTATCTAACAGTTTAAGTACAGTTGATATAGTTGATGCACAATCAAAATATTATTTTTGGGGATGGAATTTGTGGCGTCAACCTATAGGTTTCATCGTTTTTCTACTTTCTTCCCTAGCAGAATGCGAAAGATTACCTTTTGATTTACCAGAAGCGGAAGAAGAATTAGTAGCGGGTTATCAAACGGAATATTCGGGTATAAGATTTGGTTTATTTTATGTTGCTTCTTATTTAAACCTATTAATTTCTTCATTATTTGTAACAGTTCTTTACTTGGGCGGTTCAAATATCCCTGTTCCGTACATATTAGTTTTTGAGTTTTTTGAGATAAATAAAGTATATGGGGTTTTTGGAACTACAATTGATATCTTTATTACATTAGCTAAAACTTATTTGTTCTTGTTCCTTTCCATCACAACAAGATGGACTTTGCCTAGGTTAAGAATGGACCAATTATTAAATCTTGGATGGAAGTTTCTTTTACCTATTTCTCTCGGTAATCTATTATTAACAACTTCGTCTCAACTGTTTTCACTGTAAAAGATTGATCCTCTATATTTGTAACTTGTCTCAAACAAGAGAAAGAAACAAAACAAAAATATTCATAGATATTCACGATATGTTCCTTATGGTAACTGGGTTCATGAATTATGGTCAACAAACAGTCCGAGTTGCAAGGTACATTGGTCAAAGTTTCATGATTACCTTATCCCACGCAAATCGTTTACCCATAACTATTCAATATCCTTATGAAAAATTAATTACATCGGAACGTTGCCGCGGTCGAATCCATTTTGAATTTGATAAATGCATTGCTTGTGAAGTATGTGTTCGTGTATGTCCTATAGATCTACCCGTTGTTGATTGGAAACTGGAAACGGATATTCGAAAAAAACGATTGTTTAATTACAGTATTGATTTCGGAATTTGTATATTTTGCGGGAACTGTGTTGAGTATTGTCCAACAAATTGTTTATCAATGACTGAAGAATATGAACTTTCGACTTATGATCGTCATGAATTGAATTATAATCAAATTGCTTTGGGTCGTTTACCAATGTCAGTAATTGATGATTATACAATACGAACAATTCAAATATCAAATAAAAAAATATAATCCAAATTTTTTATTTCTTATTTTCTTTTTTTTTTATTTATTATTATTATATATTATTTTATTTTTTATTATATTCTTATTATTTTTTTTTTTTTATAAAAAAAAAATAATTCTAAAAAAAAGTCTAATATAATAAAAAATTTATTATTCAAATTTATTTATTATTATTTATTATAATAATAAGATATTATAATATATATATAATTGAATTTGAATTCAAAAAATTTAAATAATTAGAAAAAAATAATTAGAATTAAATTATGTAAAATTTTATATAAAATTATATATTAATATTAATTATATTGATATTAATTATAAATAGATAATATTAATTATAAATATATAGGTATAGAATTTATATATATAAAAGAAATAGAATATATAAAAGAAATATATATAAATAAAATCTGATTCTAATCAAACAAATCTGATTTTTTCTATATTTCTATTTATTATATATATTATTAAATTTATAATATATATAACTAACTAACATTTATATATAACTAAATAAAAATAATATAAATAAAAATTTAGAAAAAATGTTCTCTAAATATAACTATACATATCATATAGTTATACTTATAGTTTCGACCTATTCTTTCATATAACGAATAGAAGGACATTTGGCCTATAACCGATACCCATATCAATTCCCAGTTGTTAGGAAAAAATTCAATGCGGAGAGAAATCTCGTATATCTAAATTTTACCTGGTCATATCAATTAAAGTCATGAAATCTCGATTTATTTATCTCTTTTTTTACATATAATGGATTTGCCTGAACCACTACATGATTTTCTTTTAGTCTTTTTGGGGTCAGGTCTTGTATTAGGAAGTCTAGGAGTAGTATTTTTTACCAATCCAATTTTTTCTGCTTTTTCCTTGGGACTGGTTCTTGGTTGTATATCTTTATTCTACATTTTATCAAATTCCCATTTTGTAGCTGCCGCACAACTACTTATTTACGTAGGAGCTATAAACGTTTTAATCCTATTTGCTGTGATGTTCATGAATGGTTCGGAATATTACCAAGATTCTCATCTTTTGACCGTTGGGGGTGGAATTACTTTGATGGTTTGTACAAGTATTCTTATTTCACTAATAACTACTATCTTAGATACATCATGGTACGGGATTATTTGGACTACAAGATCAAATCAGATTATAGAGCAAGATTTGATAAGTACTAGTCAACAAATTGGAATTCATTTATCAACAGATTTTTTTCTTCCATTTGAACTAATTTCCATAATTCTCTTAGCTGCTTTGATAGGTGCAATTGTCGTGGCTCGCCAATAAGAAGAATTTCGAACTAGCAATAAAAAAAAATTTATTATTATTTTTTTTTTTCATTTTTTTTCTGTTGAATTCTATGTGAATGTAAAAAAAAAAGTGTTTATATAGAAAATTCTTTTTTTGGCAATATATTCTTTTGTTCCAGACTTGTTTTATATTCTTTAGTCAATTGAATCCGTTGAATTGTTGTTCATATTATATTAAAATGAATAAAAATTGATAAGGAGTTGGTTAATGATGCTCGAACATGTACTTGTTTTGAGTGCCTATTTATTTTCTATTGGTATCTATGGATTGATCACGAGCCGAAATATGGTTAGAGCCCTTATGTGTCTTGAACTTATACTGAATGCAGTGAATATAAATTTCGTAACCTTTTCTGATTTCTTTGATAGTCGCCAATTAAAAGGAAATATTTTTTCTATTTTTGTTATTGCTATTGCAGCCGCTGAAGCAGCTATCGGACTGGCTATTGTTTCTTCAATTTATCGTAACAGAAAATCAACTCGTATCAATCAATCTAACTTGTTGAATAAATAGTATTAATCATTATTAATAAAAAAAGAATTAGAATTTAGAATAGTGTAATATTCATCAATTTTGATTTGCATGTTTGCAAAAACGTAAGAAATCAAAGTATCTTGGTCCTCTTCTCCTCTTATGAATTGACCCGGAAGTCGATTTTTTTAAGTTAAGTTTCAAAATTCTGGTAAATCGTTGATTCATCTGGTGTCTAAATATATGATTCATTTACGACTTTACTAGATCGAAAATTTTCAATTTTTGATGTTAAAAAAAAAACTCTAGATCCAATGTCACATTCAGTAAAGATTTATGATACATGTATAGGATGTACTCAATGTGTGCGAGCCTGCCCCACAGATGTATTAGAAATGATACCTTGGGATGGGTGTAAAGCTAAGCAAATTGCTTCTGCCCCAAGAACAGAGGACTGTGTTGGTTGTAAGAGGTGTGAATCCGCCTGTCCGACGGATTTCTTAAGTGTTCGAGTTTATTTATGGCATGAAACAACTCGAAGCATGGGTCTAGCTTATTGATACCTTTCAAAAAACAAACACCACGAGAATACAATACGTTTTTTTACTGGCAAAAACCCGCGCTCAAAACAGAAGAATATTAATATTCTTCTGTTTTGAGCGCGGGTTTTTCTGGTCCAAGTGTATCTTATTTTTATCACGAATTATTTTCCTTGGTTAACAATAGTTGTACTTTTGCCTATAGCCGGAGGTTCCTTAATCTTCTTATTTCCTCATCGAGGAAATAAGGTAATTAAGTGGTATACGATTTGTATATGCTTAATCGATCTCCTTCTAACAACCTATGCATTTTGTTATCATTTCCAATTGGATGATCCATTAATCCAACTTACGGAAAATTATAAATGGATCAATTTTTTTGATTTTTACTGGAGAATCGGAATAGATGGACTCTCTATAGGACCTATTTTACTGACGGGATTTATTACCACTATAGCCACTTTAGCGGCTCAGCCAGTTACTCGAGAATCCCGATTATTCCATTTCCTGATGTTAGCAATGTATAGCGGTCAAATAGGACCATTTTCTTCTCGAGACATTCTACTTTTTTTCATCATGTGGGAATTAGAATTAATTCCAGTTTATATACTTTTATCCATGTGGGGGGGGAAAAAACGTTTGTATTCCGCTACAAAGTTTATTTTATACACTGCGGGAAGTTCTGTTTTTTTATTAATGGGAATTCTAGGTATCGGTTTCTATGCTTCCAATGAACCGACATTAAATTTGGAAACATTAACTAATCAATCGTATCCCGCGGCGCTCGAACTAATATTCTATATGGGATTTCTTTTGACTTTTGCTGTCAAATTGCCGATTATACCCTTACATACATGGTTACCAGACACCCACGGAGAGGCACATTACAGCACTTGTATGCTTTTAGCCGGAATCTTATTAAAAATGGGAGCATATGGATTGGTTCGAATTAATATGGAATTATTACCCCACGCTCATTCTATATTTTCCCCTTGGTTAATGATATTAGGTTCAATTCAAATAATCTATGCAGCTTCAACATCTTTTGGTCAACGTAATTTAAAAAAAAGAATAGCTTATTCCTCGGTATCTCATATGGGTTTCATAATTATTGGAATTGGTTCCATAAGCGATACGGGGCTCAATGGGGCCATTTTACAAATAATATCTCATGGATTTATTGGTGCTGCGCTTTTTTTCTTGTCGGGAACTAGTTATGATAGACTACGTCTTCTTTATCTTGACGAAATGGGCGGAATGGCTATTCCAATGCCAAAAATATTCACAGTTTTCAGTATCTTATCGATGGCTTCCCTTGCATTGCCGGGCATGAGCAGTTTTGTTGCAGAATTGATAGTTTTTTGGGGAATAATTACCAGCCAAAAATATCTTTTAATGACAAAAATATTAATAACTTTTGTAACAGCAATTGGAATAATATTAACTCCTATTTATTCATTATCCATGTTACGGCAGATGTTCTATGGATACAAGCTTTTTAATACACCAAACTCGTATTTTTTTGATTCTGGGCCGCGAGAATTATTTATTTCGATTTCTATCCTTATACCCGTAATAGGTATTGGTATTTATCCAGATTTCATTTTATCATTCTCGGTTGACAAGGTTGAAGCCATTCTATCGACTTTTTTCTAAAAAGTTTTCTCGTGAATAAATGAATAAAACCCAAAATCAAAAAGAAAAAAACCATAATAAGAAAAAAATGTAATCGAATATGTTTATTGTTTGTGAGAACCCCTTGAATCATTACATTACTTGATTTAAAGGGTTCTCGACGATTTATTTATTTTATTCGAAGTTTCTGTATATTTCGATATTTTTTTTTCTATTTATATATTTATATATCTATCATCAAATTTCTTAATATACCTATAATCAAATTTCTTATATATAATAATATAATTTCTTATATATATATGTTTTATTTATTTGTCAGGTCCTTTATTCACTTTAATTCAATTAGATGGAAATGAACCATAACTGTGTAATCCTATACCTAATAGATTGATCCCCAAATAACATATCCAAATTATAAAAAAGCCCAGAGAGGCCGCTATTGAAGAATTTACACCTTCCAATTTTTTATTTTTTCTAGTATGTAAAAAAATCGCAAATATGGTCCAAGTAATAAAGGCCCAAGTTTCCTTTGGATCCCAATTCCAATATGACCCCCATGCCTCATTAGCCCATACTGCTCCTGAAAGAATACCTATCGTTAAAAAGATAAAACCCAGACTAATAATACGATAACTCCAACGATCCAATTGTTGAATAAACTGAGACCTGTAATAATTTCTAGAAGAAGAAAAATACGTTTTTTCTAAAACATTGTTTCTCTCATTCATATTCATGTATTTGATCTCAGCAAAAGAAAATGATTGATTTAATAAATAGAAATCATTGCTTTTACCAAAAATTTGTATGACTTCTCGAAATGTAATAATTAAAATGGCTACTGATAATAACGATCCACATAAAAGAGCTGCATAGCCAAATATCATCATACTTACGTGCATCATTAACCAATGAGATTGTAAAGCGGGTACTAATATTGCAGATTGATGCATTTCGGTTAAAATACCCGAAGTAGCAAAGCCTTGGGTAAAAATAACACTTGGTGCGATTATTGTACTTAAATCGTTTTTCTTTTTTTTAAAACATAAAGTCATATGAAAAAAGGAAAAACCCCAGGAAAGGAAGATTAATGATTCATACAAATCACTAAATGGTAAATGGCCCGATAAAATCCAGCGAGTAACTAACAATCCCGTTATACAGAAAAAGGTTATTATCATACCATTTTTGGACGAATCATATAATCCTAAGATTTCATTGACTAATAAGGTTATCAAATGAGTTGAAATTAAAATTGATACGACCGAAAACGATATATGAGTTAATATATGCTCTAAAGTTGAAAGTATCATAAAAAAAAAAAATGAAAAAGAGTGTCTGAATACTAATACTAGAACGAGAAATCGGAAATTTAATTCATTATAGGACTTACTCTTTTAGAAGATAAGATGCCATGCCGCTACTCGGACTCGAACCGAGATGCTCTAGCACTGCTTCCTAAGAGCAGCGTGTCTACCAATTTCACCATAGCGGCTTACTCGAAATCATAATAACCGATTTTTTATCAATCGTCGACATTGAAAGAATCGATAAAATTTAAATTTTATATTTTTATAATAAAATAAACATTAAAGAATGAAAGGAATTCTATTATAATTATTTGATCTATTATAATTATTTGAATTGAATAAATTTATAAAAAAATGGATTAGATTTATATATATATAAGATTATTATATATATATAAATATAAAATATATATATAATAAATATAAAATAAAAAAAAAAAAGAAAAAAATGGATTAGATTTTTATCTTTTTTTATAATATGATTATTATTTTTATTCTATAATATTATTATTCTATATAATTTTATTATTATTCTATTTAAATATAGAATATATTTCTATCTAAATTCTATTATTTAGATAGAAATATATAAATAATAATATATATATAAATATTTATAAATATATATATATTATTAATTATTATATATTATTATATTATATTTTATTATATTTTCATTAGAATGGTTCAATTTCAATACAAATTCTTATTGTCGTTTTTTTTTGTTTCGAGTTTCTGTTTTAATATTTAACAACGAGGAATGGTTTTTTGTAGTTTATTCTCTGTTTTCAAAAACAAGCATTGTTGGAACTAGATAATTCTGACTTGAATCTGGAAATGGAACAAAAAATTTTATCTTTTGTAGTTTTTAATGAATTATTTATTATCTGAATTTATTATTTATTATTTTAATGAATAATTTATTAAATTATTATTATATTCTTTTTATTTATTCTTTCTATATATTTATTATTATATATATTCTTTATTCTTATTTAAAATTTTTCTTATTTATTATTTAATTAATTATATATATATTTTTACCAATTCAGTATTACATTCAAAGGATGTTTTTTTTTCTTATTCTAAAATAGATATATATGAGTTAATAAAAATATCTGAGTTAAAAAATCCATTTTTAATTGAATTTTTTAATTAATTTATTAAATAAAAAAAATCTTTATTAAAAAAAAAGCAATTCAATATTAGAGAATATTCCTTGAATCCAGCTAATTTAGATTTTTCCAACGTTTGTATTTGTTATACAAAAAAACTTTTTGAATTCCCTGTAGAAATTGATTGCACTAATGAAAAAGCTTTCAATGCTGTCCAATATCCTCGCTTTTTCCAAACGTTTTTCCGGATTTTTTTTTTTGATCTAGAAGTGCGTTTCTTTGGAACTGCCATCCAACTAATATTCTTTTTTTTTTCCATTGCTACAGGTCATGTGAAAGACATATCCTCTTTTCTGTATTTCTGTAAATGAAAACTTATTGTTCTTTGATTAATTTGCCATATATCTTATCCCCTTTTTTCTATCTAAAGTAAAACATTGAATATTATAACTATAACACTTTTAAAAAAATTTTGCCAAACATAGTTTTATTGTAATGTAAAAAATCAATTAGTTCGAAACTAAACGAATGCTTCTGAATAGAAATAAAAGACAAAAATTCTTATTTTATTTAGTTATGTCATATAATAACTTTTTATACATATAAAAATAAACGAATGTTCTAAGTTTTGGTACAATTTTTGATACGCGCTCTATGGAAAAGTTGTATAATTGTCAAATAAAAAAATGAGATTTGTATTTGACAAATTTGGTTTTTATGAGAATTTTAATAATAATTTTATTAGTTATTTTATTATTTATTAATAGTCAAAAATATTACTAAAAATAAAGTTCATTTTTCACTAGGAATTTTTTTTTTATTGGACCGTTTTTACATTTTTACTTTTCAATATTGGAAGTATTGTGCAAAGATTCAGAAGAATATAAAATTCTATTTATATGTTCACGTTGTTCACTCTTTTTTATTAACTGAACCCTTTACAAAATAGATAAAACCGGCGAATAAGAAACAAAACTCATTACAAATCCAACTTTTTTTTTTTTCTTTTTTTTTGTATGGAATATACACATCAATCTTCATGGATCATACCTTTTATTCCACTTCCAGTTCCTATGTTGATAGGGGTGGTACTTCTACTTTTTCCCAGCGCAACAAAAAATCTTCGCCGTATGTGGGCTTTTCCCAGTATTTTTTTGTTAGGTATAGTTATGCTCTTTTCGGTCGATCTGTCGATTGATCAAATCAATAACAATAAGAGTTCTATCTATCAATATGTGTGGTCTTGGACTATAAATAATGATCTTTCTTTAGAGTTTGGTTACTTGATCGATTCACTTACCTCTATTATGTTAATATTAATCACTACTGTTGGCATTTTGGTTCTTATTTATAGTGATAATTATATGTCTCATGATCAAGGATATTTGAGATTTTTTGCTTATATGAGTTTTTTTAATACTTCAATGTTGGGATTAGTTACCAGTTCTAATTTGATACAAATTTATATTTTTTGGGAATTGGTTGGAATGTGTTCTTATCTATTAATTGGTTTTTGGTTCACACGTCCTATTGCAGCAAATGCTTGTCAAAAGGCGTTTGTAACTAATCGTATCGGGGATTTTGGTTTATTATTAGGAATTTTGGGTATTTATTGGATAACGGGTAGTTTAGAATTTCGGGATTTGTTTCAAATATTCAATAACTTGATTAATAATAATGACGTTAATGTTTTTTTTGTTACTTTGTGTGCCCTATTGTTATTTTGTGGTTCTGTTGCTAAATCTGCCCAATTCCCCCTTCATGTATGGTTACCAGATGCTATGGAAGGACCTACTCCTATTTCGGCTCTTATACATGCTGCTACTATGGTAGCGGCGGGCATTTTTCTTGTAGCTCGACTTCTTCCTCTTTTCATAGTAATACCCCCCATAATGAATGGAATAGCTTTCATAGGTATAATAACATTAGTATTGGGAGCTACTTTAGCTATTGCTCAAAAAGATATTAAGAGAAATTTGGCCTATTCTACAATGTCTCAATTGGGTTAT